ACTCGAGTTTTTGGTGCGATTGCCCGAGAATTGAGACAGTTCAATTTTACTAAAATAGTTTCATTAGCTCCCGAGGTATTATAAAATGAGACCACGGTATGGTTATAGTAGGCTATTTAAAAGAAATAGATTAAGATTCATTTAGTAGATTTTGTCTCACGTATATACCTTTCAAAATTCGTATTCATAAACAAATATGTAAAAAAAAAAAGAAAAACATGTTGATTATATCCAAATTTGGAGGCACCAAAAATTTTAATTAATCATGGGTAGTGATACTATTGCTGACATAATAACCTCTATACGAAATGCCGATATGTATAGAAAAAGCGTGGTTCGAGTAGCATCTACTAATATCAGCCAAAGTATTGTTAAAATACTTTTACGCGAGGGTTTTATCGAAAACGTGAGAAAACATCGAGAAAACAACAAATCTTTTTTGGTTTTAACCCTACGACATAGAAGAAACAGGAAAAGTACTTATAGAAATCTTTTAAATTTAAAACGGATCAGTAAGCCCGGGCTACGAATCTATTCTAACTATCAAAGAATTCCTAGAATTTTAGGCGGGATGGGCGTTGTAATTCTTTCTACCTCTCGGGGTATAATGACAGACCGAGAGGCTCGACTAGAAAGAATAGGCGGAGAAATTTTGTGTTATATATGGTAATCTTTCTAATATCCAAATTGAATATGAAACTTCTTTTTTGTGAAAAAGAAAAGAGAAGAGGTGGGTTGTCTAATAGGGTTCTTCCTCCACTAGTTGATACTTCAAGGGGGTTTTACCTGGAATGAAAGAACAAAAATGGATTCATGAAGGTTTAATTACTGAATCGCTTCCCAACGGCATGTTCCGAGTTCGTTTAGATAATGAAGATATTATTCTAGGTCATGTTTCAGGAAAAATCCGACGTAGTTTTATACGGATACTGCCAGGAGATAGAGTCAAAATTGAAGTAAGTCGTTATGATTCAACCAGAGGTCGTATAATTTATCGACTCCGCAACAAAGATTCGAAAGATTAGGTGTTTTTTCAACTTCACTATTTATTTCGTAGGAATACGATTTGAAATTGAAAATTTCAAGAAACTTATTTTCTTCCAAGAAGTGGATTCAAAATTAAAGTAAGGAGTGACAAATATGAAAATAAGAGCTTCCGTTCGTAAAATTTGTGAAAAATGTCGACTAATCCGTCGTCGGGGACGAATTATAGTAATTTGTTCCAACCCAAGACATAAACAAAGACAAGGATAATAAGACTCGTTAAAGACCTGATATACAAATAGGGGATCTGTTTTGACCTGAAATGGATATATCCATATATCTCTGACTCAAATTTATGAGATGATAAAATATGGCAAAAGCTATACCGAAAAAGAGTTCACGTGGACGTATTGGTTCACGTAAGAGTACACGTAAAATACCAAAGGGGGTTATTCATATTCAAGCAAGTTTCAATAATACCATTGTGACTGTTACAGATGTACGGGGGCGTGTGGTTTCTTGGTCCTCCGCCGGTACTTGTGGCTTCCGAGGTACAAGAAGAGGGACGCCATTTGCTGCTCAAACCGCAGCGGCAAATGCTATTCGTGCAGTAGTAGATCAAGGTATGCAACGAGCAGAAGTCATGATTAAAGGTCCCGGTCTCGGAAGAGACGCAGCATTACGAGCTATTCGCAGAAGTGGTATACTATTAACTTTCGTACGGGATGTAACTCCTATGCCACATAATGGCTGTAGACCCCCGAAGAAACGGCGTGTGTAGAAATCAAAATAGAAGATATTTCACTAGCAAGAGAAACAAGAGAAATAAATGATTCAATGATCTGATCAAATAATATTATTATGGTTCGAGAGAAAATAGCAGTATCTACTCGGACACTACAGTGGAAGTGTGTTGAATCAGCAGCAGACAGTAAGCGTCTTTTTTATGGGCGCTTTATTCTGTCTCCGCTTATGAAAGGTCAAGCAGACACAATAGGCATTGCGATGCGAAGAGCTTTGCTTGGAGAAATCGAAGGAACATGTATAACACGCGCAAAATCTGAGAAAATATCTCACGAATATTCTACCATAATGGGTATTCAAGAATCAGTACATGAAATTTTAATGAATTTGAAAGAAATCGTATTGAGAAGTAATCTCTATGGAACTTGTGAGGCGTCTATTTGTGTCAGGGGCCCTGGATATGTAACTGCTCAAGATATCCTCTTACCGCCTTATGTAGAAATCGTCGATAATACACAGCATATAGCTTGCTTGACAGAACCCATTGAGTTGGTTATTGGATTACAAATAGAGAAGAATCGCGGATATCTTATAAAAGCGCCAAATACCTTTCAAGATGGAAGTTATCCTATAGATCCTGTATTCATGCCTGTTCGAAATGCGAATCATAGTATTCATTCTTATGAAAATGGTAACAAAGAAATACTATTTCTCGAAATATGGACAAATGGAAGTTTAACTCCTAAAGAAGCACTTCACGAAGCCTCCCGGA